AACGAGTTTTTAAATAGAATTGAGGCTCTAGATACGGGATTTTTTTCTCTAGATATACTCGAAAAAAGTACTAGATTGTGTAATGATAAGACTAGAAAATATTACTTGCCTAAAATGTATGATCCCATTTTGAATGGGTTATATCGGGGAACAATCAAAAAAAAAATTTCACCTTCAATCATAAATAAAATTTCGTTAGAAAATTTCATAGAGACAATGGAAATTAATAAGATTCATAGTCTCCTTCTTCCTGATACTGATTACCAAAAGTTTGAACATAAAATAGACCGATTTGATAAAAAAACTTTTTCAACGGAAAATCGTCATTTATTTACTTTAATCAGTAAATTTGATAGAGAATCGGGATCGAGTTTAAATTGGAAGGGCCTCTCTTTATTTTCAGAAAAAGAACAAGGAAGGATTGGTTCAGAAAAAAGAGCCAAATTTTACAAATTTTTATTGAATACATTGAATACAATTCTAACTAGCCCTAATGGTCAAAAAACAAAACAAAAATTTGTAATAAAAGAAATCAGTAAAAAAGTCCCTAGATGGTCATACAAACTTATTACCGAATTGGAATTCCTGTCGGGCGCAGCTCATGAAGGCCTACCGTTGGATTATCAGATACGTTCAAGAAAAAGGGATCGTGTAATAATTTATAGGCCTACTAAACGTAGTAAATTAAGTGTCAAAAACTGGGTATCTATTAGAGACTATTCAGAAGAATCGGATTTTCGTCGAGAATTCATCAAAGGTTCCATGCGTGTTCAAAAGCGTAAAACTGTTATTTCGAAATTGTTTCAAGCAAATGTGCATTCCCCTCTTTTTTTGGACAGAATAAAGAAATCTCCACTTTTTTATTTTAATATCCCTGAACAGATAAAATTTATTTTTATAAATTGGATGGGTAAAGGAGCAGAATTTAAAGATTATACAGAGGAACAAAAAAAAAGACAAAGGGAAGAAGAAGAGAACAAAATAAAGGAAAACCCGTGGATAAAAATCTCGGAAGCCTGGGATTTCGTTCCATATCCACAAGTAACAAGAAGTTTAATTTTAATAATTCAATCTATTTTTAGAAAAAAAATTTTATTACCTTCATTAATAATAGTTAAAAATATTGGGCGTATTTTATTATCCCAATCCCCCGAATGGACTGAAGACTTCGATGAATGGAATAGAGAAAGGCATATTATATGTACCTATAATGGTGTTCAAGTATCAGAACTCGAACTTCCTATAAATTGGTTTAAAGACGGTATTCAGATAAAAATAGTATTTCCTTTCTATTTGAAACCCTGGCACAGATCAAAATTGAGGCCCTCTTTTTCTTCTTATAAAGATCTAAAGAAAGAACAACAAAATTTTTATTTTTTAACGGCTTCGGGGACGCAAACGAACCTTACCTTTGGTTCTGTTCCCCCAAAACCTTCCTTTTTTAAGCCTATTTTTAAAGAACTAAAAAAAAAAATTCGAAAAACGAAAAATAATAATTTTCAAGCTATAAGAGTTTTAAAAGAAATAACAAAAAAATTTATACAAGATTCAAAAGAGCTCTTAAAAGTATATCCAACTCGATTGTTTATATTGAGAAAGATGTACGAATCCGGCCAAACTAACAAAAAAAAAGATTATATAATCAGGAATCAGATAATTCACGACTCATTTATAAAAATGAAATCTACAGATAATATAAATTATTCGCTGAGAGAAATAAAAATTAAAAATCTCACTGATAGAACAAGCACAATCATAAACAAAACAAAGAGTCTTACGAAAGAAAAAAACATTAACAACAAGAAAATAAGTAGTCCTAACAAAATAAAAGAAAAATCAACAAAAAAAATTTTGAAAATATTAAAAATAAAAAGAAGAAGCACTCGATTAATCTATAAATTATATTTTTTTATAAAAATTTTCATTAAAAGAATATACATCAATATCTTTCTATGTATCATTAATATTGCCAGAATTCCTACACAACTAGTTCTTGAATCAATAAATTTTTGTTTTAATAAATACATTTACAATAAAAAAACAAACCAAGAAAAAAAAAAAGAAATTAATTTTATTTCGACTCTAAAAAGTGCACTTTACAATATTAAGAATAGTAAGAGGAATTCACATCTTTTTTTTTCCTTATCACAAGCATATGTATTTTACAAATTATCACAAAGCCAAGTTATTAATTTGTATAATAATAAGTTAAGATCTATTCTTGAGTATCATGGAACTCCCTTTTTTCTTAAGACTACAATAAAAAATTCTTTTGTAACACAAGGAATATTTCATTCCGAATTAAGACATACGACACCTCGGAGTTCTGAAACGAAGCAATGGAAAAACTGGTTAAGAGGTCATTATCAATACAATTTATCTCAGATTAGATGGTCTGGATTAATACCAAAAAAATGGCGAACTACAATCAACGAAGGTGATATGATCCAAAATAAAGATTTAACAAAATGGAATTCCTATGAAAAAGACCAATTACTTTATCACAAAAAACAAAAGGATTTTAAAGTATATCCATTACCAAGACAAAAATACAATTTTACAAAATACTATATATATGATCTTTTATCATATAAATATATTAATTCTGAAATTAATAAGTCCTCATATATTATTTATGGATCACCATCAGAATTAAATAACAACCAAAAAATTACTTTTAATTACAACAATTATAAACAAAATTTATTTGAAAGCCTGGAGGAAATTCCTATCAATCATTATCTAGAAAAGGGTGATATTATGTATATGCAAAAAAATTCAGATAGAAAATATTTTGATTGGACAATTATAAACTTTTTTCTAAGAAAAAAAATAGATATTGAAGCCTGGACCAAAATGGATTATAACAGTAATATAAATACTAAGCTTGGAAGTAAAAATTACCAAAAAATTGCTAAAATGAATAAAAACGATATTTTTTATCTGACGATTCATCAAGATTTAGAAATAAATCCAATCAATAACAAGAAAATCTTTTTTGATTGGATGGAAATGAATGAAGAAATCCTAAACCCAATATCGACAAATCTGAAACTTACGTTCTTTCCAGAATTTGTGACACTTTATAATGTATACAAAAAAAAACCATGGATTATACCAAGCAAATTACTTCTTTTAAATTTGAATAAAAAAAAACACATCAATGAAAAGAAAAAATGGAGTTTTTTTAGACCATCGAATGAAAAAAGATATTCTGAATTAATGAATCAAAATCAAGAAGAAAAAGAACTCGTAGGCCGAAGAAGCCTTAGATTATATGCACAAAACCAAGATAAAATGAAAAAACAATACAAGATCCGGAATAAGATGAAACCAGAAATTATTTTCTTACGGAAACACTATTTGCTTTTTCAATGGATAATAGACGATGGTTTAATTCCGAATTTAACTGAAAGAATGATCAATAATATCAAGATATATTGTTACTTGCTTGGACTGAGAAATCCAAGAGATACTACTATATCGTCTATTCAAAGGAAAGAAATAAATCTGGATATAATGGTAATTCGAAAAAAATTGACTCCTATAGAATTGAATAAAAAGGGTATATTTTTTATTGATCCCATCCGCTTATCTGTAAAAAACGACGGATACTTTATTATGTATCAAACCGTAGGTATATCGTTGGTTCATAAGAGTACGTACCAAATTCCTCAAAGATATCGAAAACAAAGATATATCAATAAAAATAAATTGGATGAATTTCTCCCAAGATATCAAATAATAATTCGAAATAGAGACAAAAACCATTATGATTTTATCGTTCCTGAAAAGATTTTATCGTCTAGGCGTCGTAGAGAATTGAGAATTCTAATTTCTTTCAACTCAAAGAATATAAAGTCAAAGAATATAAAGAGTGTGGAAAAAAATAGAGTATTTTTTAACAAGAAGAACATAAAAAGCGGGAATCCTCTTTTGGATCAAAGTAAACATCTTGATAGAGATAAAAACGAATTAAATAAATTAAAGTTCTTTCTTTGGCCTAATTATCGATTAGAAGACTTAGCTTGTATGAATCGATATTGGTTTAATACCTATAATGGAAGCCGTTTTAGTATGTTAAGAATATATCCACAATTAAAAATGGGTTGATGATTCATTTTTCCTATATATTCTGTACCATATAGAAAAGCAAAGAGATGCATATATGCCCTGTCTTACATCCCAGTCTAATAGAGATCATTTTTATTTAATACTAAGTCAATGACGTATCAATTTGTTTGGATAAAATCTATAAAATAATCTATAAATAAACGAATCTACGGAATATTACGAATTTTAGGTCTAAATTATTTGACGTTGTGAGTGTAAAAACGTACCATCTACTTTTTTATTCCTGTCCAAATCAAATTAAAATAAAATTTGATTAATAAAATTGGAAGTCAATAAATAAATTAAAATTCTTGTGTATACTAATTACTACATTAAAAATTAAAATGACTAATATTATTATTACTGATCGATAAAATAAAATATATTTATATGTAAATAAAGGGTAGAAGGAGCTTTTTTATGATAAAAAATTCATTCAATGAAATTCCTTTGAAAGAGGAAAACGAAGACAACAAGGGGTCTGTTGAATTTCAAGTAGTGAGTTTCACTAATAAGATACGGAGACTTACTTCACATTTGGAATTGCACAAAAAAGACTATTTATCTCAGAGAGGTCTGCGTAAAATTCTAGGAAAACGTCAACGGCTGCTCGCCTATTTGTCAAAAAAAAATAGAGTACGTTATAAAGAATTAATCGGCCGGTTGGAGATTCGAGAAACAAAAAATCATTAATTTGAAGAGTCATTTTGAATTTTCGCTTAAATTTTGATGAACCTCTTTTCGCTTTCAGCAATTCATGGAAGAATGAATCGGGAAAAACCTATGACTGCACCAGCTACACGAAATGACCTTATGATAGTCAATATGGGTCCTCAGCACCCATCAATGCACGGTGTTCTTCGACTCATTGTTACTCTAGATGGTGAAGATGTTATTGACTGTGAACCTATATTGGGTTATTTACATAGAGGGATGGAAAAAATTGCGGAAAACCGAACAATTATACAATATTTACCTTATGTAACACGTTGGGATTATTTAGCTACTATGTTCGCCGAAGCAATAACTGTAAATGCACCAGAACAGTTAGGCAATATTCAAGTGCCTAAAAGGGCCAGCTATATCAGAGTCATTATGTTAGAGTTAAGTCGTATAGCTTCGCATTTGTTATGGCTTGGCCCTTTTATGGCAGATATTGGCGCACAGACCCCCTTCTTCTATATTTTTAGAGAAAGAGAATTGATATATGACCTATTCGAAGCTGCTACTGGTATGCGAATGATGCATAATTATTTTCGTATTGGAGGAGTCGCTGCTGATTTACCTCATGGCTGGATAGATAAATGTTTGGATTTTTGTGATTATTTTTTAACAAGAGTTACTGAATATCAAAGGCTTATTACACGAAATCCCGTTTTTTTAGAGCGAGTTGAGGGAATAGGCATTATTGGCGGAGAAGAGGCACTAAATTGGGGTTTATCGGGACCAATGCTACGAGCTTCCGGAATACAATGGGATCTTCGAAAGGTTGATCATTATGAGTCTTACGATGAATTTGATTGGGGAGTTCAATGGCAAAATGAAGGGGATTCATTAGCTCGTTATTTAGTACGAATCAGTGAAATGACAGAATCAATAAAAATTATTCAACAGGCTTTAGAAGGAATTCCGGGGGGTCCCTATGAGAATTTAGAAATCCGGCGCTTTGATAAAGTATGGGATTCCGAATGGAATGATTTTGACTATCGATTTATCAGTAAAAAACCCTCTCCTACTTTTGAATTGCCAAAGCAAGAACTTTATGTAAGAGTCGAAGCCCCAAAAGGAGAATTAGGAATTTTTCTGATAGGAGATAAGGGTGTTTTTCCTTGGAGATGGAAAATAAGACCACCGGGTTTTATCAATTTGCAAATCCTTCCTCAATTAGTTAAAAGAATGAAATTGGCTGATATTATGACAATACTAGGTAGCATAGATATCATTATGGGAGAAGTTGATCGTTAAAATGATAATAGATACAACAAAAGTACAAGCTATCAATTCTTTTTTTAGATTGGAATCCTTAAAAGAGGTATATGAGATCATATGGATGCTTGTCCCTATTTTTACTCCTGTATTAGGAATCACAATAGGTGTACTAGTAATTGTTTGGTTAGAAAGAGAAATATCGGCAGGGATACAACAACGTATTGGCCCCGAATACGCTGGGCCTTTGGGAATTCTTCAAGCTTTAGCAGATGGTACAAAATTGCTTTTCAAAGAGAATCTTCTTCCATCAAGAGGAGATACTCGTTTATTCAGTATCGGACCATCCATAGCAGTCACATCAATTCTACTAAGTTATTTAGTAATTCCTTTTGGATATCGCCTTGTTCTAGCCGATTTCAGTATTGGTGTTTTTTTATGGATTGCCATTTCAAGTATTGCTCCCGTGGGCCTTCTTATGTCAGGTTATGGATCAAATAATAAATATTCCTTTTTAGGTGGTTTACGAGCTGCTGCTCAATCAATTAGTTATGAAATACCATTAACTCTATGTGTGTTATCAATATCTCTACGTGTGATTCGTTGAGACATAAAATTTCCTCTATTTCTTTTCTTTCTAGGAAGGAAATTTCATGAGTTGAATATATATTTTTATTTTTTATTAATTATTCGGGTTGATGAACTAAACCAGATAGTTATATGAGTGAAAAAAACAGCTTCTTAATTTGCAGTAAAAAGATTCATTCTCATTTCCTATGTACAAGAGTTAAGTGAAAGTAAACATAAGTATTATATACTATTTACCCCAAGATTGAGTGATTAGTCATCATGACTTGAAGCGGGTTCAAAAAGAGCAACTGTCTAGGTATTTTACTAGCTATTAACATACATGTATTACCCTAATGAACGGGGGTCCTTTTGACCAAAAAGAGTGGATAGTCAGGAACACCAAGGTACACAAAGGATTCGTAATAGAGATTATGTAAGTTATTCAACAGGATTTTTCTGTGGATACTGCATAGCATAAAAGGGATTATATTGGGGCTTTATGTTGGTAGAAATGATGAAGGAGTACTCCCCACGATTCCGATCCAGAGTATGTTCCTATCCACCAATTAAGTAAATAACTATCAAGAACGAAGTAATCCTTTACTTTGATTTGTTTAAAGTCCCTTTTTCTGAGAAAGGAGAATAGGAACAAAAAAATAAACTCGAAATAATTTAATTGCACTACAAAAAAAGATTTTTTTTTCTTTTTTAGAGAGATAGAATTCTTATAATGTTTCATGAACTAATGCAATGTGTCATTTTTTTCGTAATAAAAAATGCTAGGTTGAAATCTTTATTGAGATTTATACAAAAAACTTTAAAGGTTAAGTTATTACTCAACATAAATTTTTAAAAGATAAGATAAATTCAGAAGCACTTTATAATAAAATT